AACAAAATGTTCGATTTTTTAGCATTGAAAAAATTTAATTATGGATTCAATAGAGTTTTTTAGGCCTTTTTTTGGGGAAACTTTTAAGGGTTATGTAACATATATATATATATAATGCGGATGGCTAACCGATATCTCAACTTGTTAGTCTGGACGTTCTCGGACCTTCCTTGCTTTCGGGGTTTGACAAGGAGAACAGGATTCGCTGAGCGTAAGGGGGTAAGGGGGTTTGTCGCGCGAAAACCGAAAGGGGGGGCATCTATATCAGGGTAAGTTGAAGAAGGACAGATACGTTATGCACTTGATATAGTATAATGTAATTCTTAAGTTATGTCTTTTAATCATTAACCTAATTTACCCATGCAAGAAAATGTACCACCTTAAGATGTTACTTGAGCCTGCACTCTGAGATGTAATTGAAAGGTAACCAAAAAAAGAGAACGTTATGCATATAAAAGAATGCCCGGCATGTGGGGTTGGTGAAGAGTATGTAATGACACCATGAATCAGATGCAAGAACACTCTAAAATAGAGGATTAAACATGCCATGCCCGTGAAATGGGAATCAGATGCAAGGAATAATTCATAATATACCACCCTCCATAATATGTCCCTGATTCTATCATGGATAATATGCCTTATATGGCAAGGTTGGTGATCTCTTACTGCATTAAGATTGTCTCGGTAAATCCTAGTTAAGTAATTCAAGGAAATGTTGGGTGCGATATTTAGGGGAATAACCTATAACCCGGGTTAAGATACAATATTTCTGAAGCTTAATAATATGCTTATGCACGTCTTAGACGTTAGTACTTGCTTTTAGGTTAAAATAAATGAATGGTGATAATACATATATAGTCCTAACATACCTCATATATTTGGTTTATGCACGTCTTAGGTGTTAGTACTTGCTTTTAGGTTAAAATAAATGAATGGTGATAATACATAGTTATGTCATACCTACATTCCACAGGTATACTATATGGGCACAAGGGTATGTGTCTGTACCGGACATGAGGTACCATACATGAATATGTAACCATATTGGTCCACCAGAAAATAGTTTAACTTAGAATCCTGGCTTTGGGAGCCAGGGGTGGGAGTTAAAATCTCCTTTTTCTGGGCGCTAGGAGGGGGTTTAACCCTCGATCTTCGGATTACAAGACCGATGCTTTAAACTAAGCTACTAGGGCAAGCTCATTTCAATGCTTTATTCTCCGCTCACCCTGCGAGTGGGGCAAGGAGGAGAAACAGCGCGAAGTACAGAACTGAGGCGACTTGGCCGATAATGATATACGGGTGTTCTACAGGTATACCCCCAATTCATGTCAGAATAATTATATCCGCCACGAGGGTTCAGAATAAGAACTGGGTGATTGGTCGGAAGGTCAGTCCTCGTTGTTTTGAGGTATGTAGAATTGGGACGACTAATAGTACTAGAATGCTGAACAATAGTGCTAGGACTCCTCCTAGCTTATTCGGAATAGATCGCAGAATAGCGTAGGCGAATAAGAAGTACCACTCGGGTTGGATGTGCGGTGGAGTGACCAGTGGATTTGCTGGTGTGAAGTTTTCCGGATCTCCGAGAAGAGTAGGGGAGAATAACGTTAGGGATGTGAGAGCTAGTAGTATTAGGACGAAGCCAAGAAGATCTTTGTAGGAGAAGTAGGGGTGGAAGGAGATTTTGTCCGCGTCAGAGTTTAGTCCGGCGGGGTTGTTTGACCCTGTCTCGTGTAAGAATAATAGATGGAGGACAGTGGCGCCTGCGATAACGAATGGGAATAGGAAGTGGAAGGCAAAGAATCGTGTTAATGTTGCGTTATCTACTGAAAAGCCCCCTCAAATTCATTGTACAAGGGTGTCTCCCATGTAAGGTACTGCAGATAGGAGATTTGTAATAACTGTGGCACCCCAGAAAGACATTTGGCCTCAAGGGAGTACGTAACCCACAAAGGCGGTTATTATTACTAGAAGAAGTAGGACGACTCCAATGTTTCAGGTTTCTTTATAAAGGTAGGACCCGTAGTATAGGCCACGAGCAATGTGCATGTAAATGCAGATGAAGAAGAATGATGCTCCGTTGGCATGTATATTCCGAATAAGTCAGCCATAATTGACGTCCCGGCAAATGTGTGTGACAGATGAGAATGCGGTTGAGATATCAGAGGTGTAATGCATAGCTAGGAATAATCCGGTTAGGATTTGGGTAATTAAGCATAACCCTAGTAGAGATCCGAAGTTTCATAGCGCTGAGATATTCGATGGTGTTGGAAGGTCAACTAGTGCATCATTAGCGATTTTAATCAGTGGGTGGGTTTTTCGTAGGCTTGCCATTATTGTTCCTGTAGTTGAATTACAACGGTGGTTCTTCAAGTCACTAGTCTCGGTTAAAGTCTGAGCGGGAACCATGACTTATTTCGTGTCTTTATTATTAATAGCCTTGATTGTAGGATTGATTGCTGTTGCGTCTAATCCTACGCCATACTTTGCTGCCTTAGGGTTAATAGTGGCGGCTGGGGTTGGATGTGGGGTATTGATTGGCAGCGGGGGGCCCTTCTTGTCTTTAGTTCTCTTTTTAATTTATTTAGGGGGGATGCTTGTGGTGTTTGCTTACTCGGCAGCGCTGGCTGCTGAGCCTTTCCCAGAGGCCTGGGGGAGTCGTTCGGTGATGGGGTACGTATTGGTGTACCTGCTAGGGGTTATACTGATAGGAGGGTTATTTTGAGGGGGGTGACATGAGGGTTCCTGAGCAGCTATTGATGAGCTGAAAGAGTTTTCCGTGTTACGGGGGGATGTTGGAGGTGTAGCCATGATATACTCTTTTGGGGGGATAATACTAGTTATTTGTGCTTGGGTGCTTTTGCTGACCTTACTGGTAGTGTTGGAGCTAACCCGGGGCCTAAGCCGTGGGACGCTCCGAGCGGTTTAAATAAGAATTAGGGCAACTGCCAAGATCATAGTTAGAAGGAAGATGGTTAAGAATTTCTTAATTGTTCCTCGTGAAATATTGCTTACTGCCTGGGCTAGCATTATTTGGGTAAGAGTAATTGATTTTGGACCTGCAATATGAAGTCAGGTTTGGTCGAGCTTAGTGGCAGTTGATCGTCCGAGGACTAGGCTGGCTTTTGGGGAGAGTCGGTGCATTAATGAGGGGAAGTACCCTAGTATGTTTGAGAAGTGGTGAGGGGAGTTTTTGTAGGCAGTTTTGTAAGGGTTGTTAGTTTTAGCTGCGAGTTCTATGGCTACGAGAAGACCAGTAATAGCTACTATTAGGGCTGTCACTTTTAGGGTAGTGGGCATAGTCATAACTGGTGTTTTTATGGGTAGGAAGTTGTAGGTAATGACAAGTCCTGCAATAATGCTTCCCCAGGCAAGCCGTTTGACAGGTTGAATTATAAGTGGGTTGTCCTCATTAATGGGGGATAATGGGAGGAACCGTGGAGACCCCATAGTTACAAAATACACAACCCGGAAGCTATAAACTGCAGTGAAGGAGGTGGCAATGAGAGTTAGGACGAGGGCTCAGGCGTTAAGGTGGGAAGTGTTGAGGGCTTCAATGATGGCGTCCTTTGAGAAGAACCCGGCTAGGAACGGGGTGCCCGCTAGCGCCAGACTCCCGATCGTAAGGCAGGTTGAGGTAATAGGTAAGAGTTTGTGGAGGCCGCCTATCTTTCGAATGTCCTGCTCATCATTCAGGCTGTGAATAATAGAGCCCGAGCAAAGGAAGAGTATAGCTTTGAAGAACGCGTGTGTACAGATGTGGAGGAATGCTAGTTGTGGTTGGTTTAGTCCAATCGTGACCATTATTAGTCCAAGCTGACTGGATGTTGAGAAAGCGACGATTTTTTTGATGTCATTTTGGGTGAGTGCGCAAGTAGCTGTATACAGGGTAGTGAGTGCCCCTAAACATAGGCAGCCCGATAACGCTAGCTTATTGTCCTCCATTAGAGGGTGTAGGCGAATCAAGAGGAAGATGCCTGCAACGACCATAGTGCTAGAGTGGAGTAGTGCAGAAACTGGCGTCGGGCCCTCTATGGCCGATGGAAGTCATGGGTGCAGACCAAATTGGGCCGACTTTCCTGCTGCTGCGAGGATGAGTGCAATTAATGGGGTTGTCATGTCGTAGTTTTTTGACAAAGCAAAAATTTGCTGTATTTCTCAAGAATTGAGATTTATAGCAAATCAGGCTATAGCTAGAATTAGTCCGATATCTCCTACACGGTTATAAATGACTGCTTGGAGGCTTGCGGTATTAGCGTCTGCTCGTCCGTGCCATCAGCCAATGAGTAAAAAAGACATAATACCAACTCCTTCCCAGCCAATGAATAGCTGAAATAAATTGTTGGCTGTAACAAGAATAATTATGGCTACTAAGAATAGCAGTAAATATTTGAAGAATCGGTTTATGTTAGGGTCAGAGTGCATATACCATAGTGCAAACTCTAAGATGGATCAGGTCACGAAAAGGGCGATAGGGGTGAAGATAAGGGAGTAGTGATCAAACTTAAAGCTAATATTTGCGTCGAACATTTGTGTATTTATTCATTGTCAGTTTGTGGTGATGTTTTCCGCTCCTTGTGCCAGGTAAACTATAAGTGGTAGCAGGCTTACGAAGAATGCAGTACTAACGGCAGTTTTCACGTGGGTGTCCGCTCAGTTAGGCTCTTGCGGGCTTGGGTTTAGCGTCATGAGCAAGGGCAAGATAAGGATCGTAACAATTAAAAGGAATGAAGAGGATATGACTAAGGCTGTTGAGGTCATAGCTTCCGCTTGGATTTGCACCAAGAGTTTTTGGTTCCTAAGACCAACGGATGAGCTGTTATCCTTCAGAAGCGTAAAGAAGCCGAGGATTTTAACCTCGGGACATAAGTATTAGCAGCACTTATTGATTTCTGTCCTTCCTTGGTGAGTAAGGGGGTTTCAACCCCTGTTTTCAGAATCACAATCTGATGTTTTGGTTAAACTATACTTACTAGTAACATCAGCCTCACATAAGTTCTGGCTTTGTCACGAGGAGAATTACCGGAATAAGGTGAAGAGCCATTAGTAGGTGTTCTCGGGTGTGGAATGGTGAAAGTTTCACGATGTGATGTGGTGTTGGGCCACGTTGAGATATTAAGAACATATAGAGGGAATAGGCTGCAGTGATTAATGTTCCTAATCCAGTGAGTGCAATAGTTCAGGGGGATCAGCTAAAGAGGGTTGTAATGATTATGAGCTCCCCTATAAGATTAGGAAGTGGGGGTAGTGCTAGGTTGGCTAGATTTGCGATGAATCATCAGACGGCTGTTAATGGAAAAATTACTTGTAAGCCTCGAGCGAGAACTATAGTTCGGCTGTGGGTTCGTTCATAGGCCGTGTTAGCTAGACAGAATAGTATAGAGGATACTAGGCCGTGGGCAATTATTAGGATAATTGCTCCTGAGAACCCTCAGGGAGTTTGGATTAGAATTCCTCCTGCTACAAGGCCTATATGACTTACAGAGGAGTAAGCAATTAGTGACTTAAGATCAGTCTGGCGAAGACAAATAGATCCGGTCATAATGATGCCTCAAAGTGCTAAAACAATAAATGGGTAGATAAGCTCTTTAGAGAGGGGGTCTAGTATCATTATTATTCGCATTATACCATATCCACCGAGTTTGAGTAGAATTGCTGCTAGAACCATAGATCCCGCAACTGGGGCTTCTACGTGCGCTTTTGGTAATCACAGATGTACGCCATAAAGAGGTATTTTCACTAAGAAGGCGATTAAGCAACCTGCTCATCAGATTTTGTGACTTCATGAGCTTATTAGCACAGGAGGGGTGTATTGGATAATTAGTAGGGACAAAGTCCCTGTGGACTGTTGGAGGAGGAGCAGGGCTACCAAGAGGGGTAGAGATCCGGCTAGGGTGTAGAATAAAAAATAGGTACCCGCGCTGAGGCGTTCAGTTTGATTACCTCAGCGAGTAATAATAATTAGGGTAGGGATGAGAGTGGCCTCAAACATAATATAAAACATGATGATTTCTGTGGCCCCGAAGGCTATAATTAAAAAAGCTTGGAGTGAAGTGAGAAGGGTGATGTATAGGCGTTGACGTGCAATGGGTTCGGGGTTAATATGATTTTGGCTAGCTAAGATTATTAAGGGGAGGAGTCAACATGTTAAAACTAGAAGAGGAGTTGAGAGGGGGTCTGTGGCTAAATAGGCATTGGATGAAGCTCACCCGGCCTCGGAAGTCCAGCTGAATCATGTGAGGCTTGTAAGGGCAATTAAGAGGCCGTGGGTAGCGGTGACTGTTCATAACCATTTAGGGGTGGTCAGTCAAATTGTTGGGAATATCATAATTGTGGGGATTAAGACTTTTAGCATTGTAGAAGATTAAGGTTTTGCAGACGGTCGGTACCGTGAGTTCGGGCTGTGGCTACTAAGAGCGCGAGGCCTGTACTTGCTTCACAAGCGGAAAAAGCTAGCAGCAGCATGGGTGCAGTGGAGAAGCTTGTTGATTCAAATTGTAGTGTTCATAGGGCCAGTGCAATAAATAAGGATAGTATTATGCCTTCTAAACATAGCAAGGCGGAAAGTAGATGTGTGCGATGGAATGCTAACCCTATGAGTCCTAAAATAAATGCTGAGGTAAAGCTAAAGTGTACTGGTGTCATAAGGGGGCCGTGGACTTGAACCACAATTTTCTGAGCCGAAATCAGAGGTCTTCTTTAGACTAGCCTCCTATTCTGCTCATTCTAGGCCCCCTTGGGTTCATTCATAGATTAACCCGAGGGTTAGAAGGATTAGGACCGTGGTGGCTCAAAAGAATGTTCCGGTTGGGCTGTGGAGTTGATCTCCTCATGGTAGCGGGAGAAGGAGGGCAATTTCTAGATCAAATAAAAGGAATAGAATAGCTACTAGAAAGAAACGTAGTGAGAATGGTAGTCGGGCTGATCCTAATGGGTCAAATCCGCACTCATAGGGGGAGAGCTTTTCTGCATCCGGGTTCATCTGGGGCAATCAGAAAGATACAATTGCCAGGACCGACGATAGTACTACGGCAATAATAAAAATAGTTGTAATTAAGTTCATTATCTTTCCTTGGGGTCTAACCAAGACTAAATGATTGGAAGTCACTTGTACAAACTTTAATACTAGAAAGATATGAGCCTCATCAGTAGATTGACACGTAAAGGAACAATCACACTACGTCTACAAAGTGTCAGTATCAAGCAGCGGCTTCAAAGCCGAAGTGATGTTCAGATGTAAAGTGGTATTGGACTTGGCGGAGAAGACAGACGGCTAAGAAGGTTGAGCCAATAATGACATGTAATCCGTGGAATCCTGTGGCTACAAAGAATGTTGAGCCGTACACTCCGTCTGCAATTGTAAAAGGTGCTTCATAGTACTCTATTGCTTGGAGAGCAGTGAAATAGAACCCTAGCAGAATTGTAAGAGCAAGGGATTGAATGGCTTGCTTCCGTTCACCCTCTATAATACTGTGATGAGCCCATGTAACTGTTACCCCGGATGCTAGTAATACAGCCGTATTAAGGAGTGGTACTTCAAAGGGGTCTAATGTAGTGATTCCAGTGGGGGGTCAGCATCCGCCTAGTTCAGGTGTTGGGGCTAGGCTTGAGTGGTAGAAGGCTCAAAAGAAGCCTAAGAAGAAGAACACTTCAGAGGTAATAAACAGGATCATTCCATATCGCAGTCCTTTCTGTACTGGTGGTGTGTGGTGACCTTGGAAGGTCCCTTCTCGGATAACATCACGTCATCACTGAAACATCGTAAGAAGTAACAGAATTAATCCAAGAGTTATTAGTGTTACCGAGTGGAAGTGGAACCAGATTGCTAGGCCGGATGTCATTAGTAGGGCACCGACGGCTCCGGTTAGTGGTCATGGGCTAGGATCAACCATGTGATATGCATGTGCTTGGTGGGCCATTAAACGTTTTCCTGTATGTAAAGGCTTAGGAGTAGTACAAACACGTAGGCTTGGATCATTGCTACTGCAACCTCTAGGAGTGTTAGAAGGAAGAGGACGGCGGCCGTAAGGATTGCTACAGTTGGCATCATAGGGAGAAGTACGAATACGGCTGTGGCGATAAGTTGAATAAGAAGGTGACCTGCAGTTAAGTTGGCGGTAAGTCGAACTCCAAGGGCTAGCGGTCGAATAAACAGACTAATTGTTTCGATAATAATTAGAACAGGAATCAGAGGAATGGGGGTTCCTTCGGGCAGCAGGTGTCCAAGGGCAACTGTTGGCTGGTTCCGTATACCGATAATAACCGTAGCAAGTCACAGTGGTACAGCAAGTCCCATATTTAGTGATAGTTGTGTTGTAGGGGTAAAGGTATATGGCAGAAGGCCTAGCATATTGATAGTAATAAGGAATACTATTAATGAGGTTAACATTAGGGCTCATTTATGTCCTCCTACATTTAAAGGCATCAGTAGTTGATTGGTGAAGCGGTTAATAAATCACGCCTGAAGTGTAGTGAGTCGGCTATTTATTCAGCGGGATGATGGGGTCGGAAACAATACTCATGGAAGTGCGATTGCAATGGCAATAAGTGGAATTCCTAGGAAAGAGGGGCTTGCAAACTGGTCGAAGAAGCTTGTTATCATGGTCAGTTTCAGGAGTCGGTTTTATGTTTTTCTTCGCTTATTGGAGCTGGTTCGTTAGGTGTCAGATGATTTAAGACTTTGGTTGGGATAATGGTAAGGAAAATGAATCATGAAAATACTAGAATTGCGAATCAGGGGTTAGGATTGAGTTGAGGCATCTCACTAGAGGTGGTCGGTAGGCACCAAACTTTGGCTTAAAAGGCCAACGCTTTGTCCAATAATTAGCTTCCTAGTGAGGCGTCTTCTAGTATTAGTGTGGATCAGCTCTCAAAATGTTTTAGTGGGACGGCTTCGACTACAATAGGCATAAAGCTGTGATTGGCTCCACAGATTTCAGAGCATTGTCCGTAGAACACACCTGGGCGTGAGGCGATAAAGGCAGTTTGATTTAATCGTCCAGGCACTGCGTCTATTTTTACACCAAGAGATGGGATAGCTCAGGAGTGTAATACGTCTTCGGCGGATACTAGAACACGAATGGGTGACTCTATTGGGACTACTATTCGATGGTCTGTTTCTAGAAGTCGGAATTGTCCCGGTGTGAGATCTTGAGTGGGGATTATGTATGAGTCGAATCCTAGATCTTCATAGTCCGTGTACTCGTAGCTTCAATATCATTGGTGTCCTATAGCTTTAATTGTTAAGTGGGGGTCATTGACCTCATCTATAAGATACAAAATTCGAAGGGAAGGAAGAGCGATTAGAACTAGAATAACCGCTGGTAAAACCGTTCATACAATCTCGATTTCTTGGGAATCTAAAATATATTTATTGGTGAGTTTGGTTGAAACTATTGCGACAATAATGTAGAGTACTATTGTGCTAATTAAAAATACAATTATTAGGGCGTGGTCATGGAAGTGAAGAAGTTCTTCTATAACGGGTGATGCCGCGTCTTGGAATCCTAGTTGTGTGGGGTGTGCCATTAAATTTAAGATATACAGGAGTTTAACCTGTAATTTCACCTCGACAAGGTGATGTAATATGCATATTTTACTAATATCTCTAGAAGAAAGTGACAGAGTGGTTATGTGACTGGCTTGAAACCAGTACATGGGGGTTCAATTCCTCCCTTTCTCGTTAGTTTGATTGAACTTGGACAAATGCTGGTTCCTCGAATGTGTGGTATGGTGGAGGGCAGCCGTGTAGTCACTCTACATTTGTTATAGTTAGTTCTACTGAAGACACTTCTCGTTTGGCGGCAAAGGCTTCTCATAAAATAAATAAGAACATAATTACCGCTACTAGTGAGACGAGTGAGCCGATGGATGACACTGTGTTTCACAGGGCATAAGCATCTGGGTAATCAGAGTATCGTCGTGGCATTCCTGCTAAACCTAGGAAATGTTGTGGGAAGAATGTGAGGTTAACACCAATAAACATTACAGCAAAGTGGATTTTTGTTCAGGTATCGTTTAGGGTATATCCTGAGAATAGAGGGAATCAATGAACAAATGCTGCCATAATAGCAAACACAGCCCCCATAGATAGTACATAATGGAAGTGGGCAACGACATAATATGTGTCATGAAGAACAATATCAAGTGATGAATTGGCGAGAACAATTCCTGTTAGTCCTCCAACTGTGAAGAGGAAGATGAAGCCCAGGGCTCACAGTATAGGAGTTTCTCATTTGATTGAGCCACCGTGGAGTGTAGCAAGTCAGCTAAATACTTTTACACCGGTTGGAATAGCGATAATTATTGTCGCAGATGTAAAGTAGGCACGGGTATCAACGTCCATTCCAACAGTGAACATATGATGGGCTCAGACAATGAATCCTAGGAGGCCAATGGCCATCATAGCTCAGACTATTCCCATATAGCCGAAGGGTTCTTTTTTACCTGCATAGTAGGCTACAACATGTGAAATAATCCCAAAGCCAGGTAAAATAAGAATATAGACCTCTGGATGACCAAAGAACCAGAATAAATGTTGGTACAGGATAGGATCACCTCCTCCTGCCGGATCAAAGAATGTGGTATTTAAGTTACGGTCAGTAAGAAGTATAGTAATCCCGGCAGCTAGAACGGGTAGCGACAGGAGTAGAAGAACGGCAGTTACAAGTACGGCTCATACGAAGAGGGGTGTTTGATATTGAGAAATTGCTGGGGGTTTCATGTTAATAATTGTAGTGATGAAGTTAACTGCCCCTAGAATTGATGATACACCTGCTAGGTGAAGAGAGAAAATTGTTAGGTCTACTGACGCTCCTGCGTGGGCAAGGTTACCCGCAAGTGGGGGGTAAACAGTTCACCCTGTTCCAGCCCCGGCTTCAACACCAGAAGAGGCTAGTAGTAGTAGGAATGATGGAGGTAGAAGTCAGAAGCTCATGTTGTTTATTCGTGGAAATGCTATATCAGGTGCCCCAATCATTAGAGGTACAAGTCAGTTCCCGAATCCACCAATTAGAATTGGCATTACTATAAAGAAAATTATTACAAAGGCGTGAGCAGTAACAATAACATTATAGATTTGGTCATCACCTAGAAGTGAGCCAGGTTGACTTAGTTCAGCTCGAATAAGGAGGCTTAAAGCGGTTCCCACTATTCCGGCTCAGGCACCAAATACTAGATAAAGGGTACCAATGTCTTTGTGGTTTGTAGAAAAGAATCAGCGTGTAATTGCCACAGGTAGGGTAGCCGAGTGCCCAGGCGGTGGGTTGTAGCCCCGAAGACAGAGGTTTAAGTCCTCTTCCTATCAAGCCCCGTGGTGAAGTAACCACGTTGGATTGCAAATCCAGAGATGCAGACTAATACCCTGCCGGGGCTTTCCCGCCTTACCCGGCAAACGGCGGGAAAGTAGATGGATGCTCGCTGGCTTGAGCGCTTAGCTGTTAACTAAGAGTTTGTAGGATCGAGGCCTTCCCATCTAGAAAGGCCTTAGTTTAACAAAGACATTTGATTTGCACTCAGAAGATGCAAGATAAACTCTTGTAGGTCTTATCAGGGGCTAGAAGATTTTCACTTCTGCTTAGAGCTTTGAAGGCTCTCGGTCTAATGCTATCCTAAGCCCCTAAATAACAAGTATTATAATAGTTGGGGTGATGGGTAAGAGGCCTAGAGCTATTACGGTAGACAAGGCCAGGGGGATAGAGGCCTGGGTTGTTTGAGTTCGTCAAGGGGTAGATGAATTGACAGTGTTAGGGGAGATGGTGAGAGTTATTGCGTAGCATAGTCGCAAATAAAAGTATAGGCTAATGAGGGCAGCAAGAGCTATTACGGTTGCAGTAAGGGGGAGGCCCTGCTTTGCCAGCTCTTGTAAGATCAATCACTTTGGCATAAATCCGGTGAGTGGGGGGAGGCCCCCTAAGGATAGTAATACTAGAGCGGCTGTTGCTGTTAGAAGTGGGCTCTTCGACCAGGTGGTTGCAAGGGTGCCAACTTTTGTAGCATATGAAAGCTTTAGCGTTAGGAACGCCGCGGATGTCATTAAAATATACATTAGTAATGCTAGAAGGGTAAGTTGGGGAGCATATTGAAGAACAACAATCATTCAGCCCATGTGTGCAATCGAGGAGTAGGCTAGTACTTTCCGTAGTTGAGTTTGGTTTAATCCGCCTCAACCGCCCACTAGGGTGGATATGAGCCCAAGGGCCGTGAGGAGGAGCGGGTCGAAGGCTTGGGCTGTTTGGATAATTAAGGCAAGTGGGGCAAGCTTTTGTCAGGTAGAGAGAATTAGTCCTGTCAACAAGTCTAATCCTTGTAGTACTTCAGGTATTCAGAAGTGTATTGGTGCTAGCCCAATTTTTAGTGCTAGGGCGGTGAGAATTATTGCAGTGGCAACTGGGTCTGACATATTAGTTATATCTCATTCCCCTGTAATTCATGCATTAGTGGTGCTTGCAAATAGGATGACGGCAGCTGCGGTGGCCTGCGTGAGAAAGTACTTTGTGGTAGCTTCTACTGCGCGCGGGTGGTGATGTTGTGCCATTAAAGGAACAATTGCCAGAGTATTAATTTCTAATCCCATTCAGGCTAATAGTCAGTGGGAGCTGGCAAAGGTGAGGGTAGTCCCCAGGCCAAGGCTGGATAAAAGTGTGGCTAATACGTAAGGGTTCATTGATGGAGGAGGGATTTTAACCGTCATGTTCGGGGTATGGGCCCGAAAGCTTGTTTAGCTGACCCCATCATAGAAAGTGGTGTAGAGGAAGCACTAAGAGTTTTGATCTCTTGGGCATGGGTTCGACCCCCTTCTTTCTAAGAACTGAGGGGATTTTAGCCCCTGTAAGCCACTCTATCAAAGTGGTCCCTAAGCACTCGGGCACAGTTCCTGGATTACAGTTGTGGGGGAAGACCCGCCAGTGCAATCGGGAGGGATACATGCCATAGCACGAGGGCTAAGGTTAGGGGAAGAAAGTTTTTCCATACTAAGTGCATAAGCTGGTCATATCGGAACCGTGGGTAGGAGGCTCGCACCCAGAGGAAAACTACAGACAAGAGCGCGGCCTTGATCATCAGGCCGATTGTGGTGAGTTCGGGTACGGCTGGAAAGTAGGATGTTCCTAAAAATAGCACGGCGGAGAGGGTATTTATTAGCAAGATATTAGCGTATTCGGCGAGGAAAAATAAGGCAAAGGGGCCCCCTGCATATTCTACATTGAAGCCCGAGACAAGTTCTGATTCGCCTTCCGTTAGGTCAAAGGGTGCTCGATTCGTCTCTGCAAGAGTTGAGATATATCATATCGCGGCTAGTGGCCATGCGGGCACGAGCAGTCAGATGCTTTCTTGGGCAGTATTAAATGTTTGAAGGGTGTAACCCCCGGAAAAGACAATTACGGAGAGAAGGATGAGTCCAAGGCTTACCTCGTACGAAATTGTTTGGGCAACCGCTCGTAGGGCCCCAATGAGTGCATATTTTGAATTTGATGCCCAACCTGAGCCAAGAATAGAGTATACTGCAAGGCTTGATAGTGCTAAGATAAACAGAACACCTAAGTTAAGGTTAATGACTGGATAAGGCATGGGAATAGGTGCTCAAAGAATAAGGGCAAGGGTCAGTGCAAGAATGGGGGTTGCCAAAAATAAGAATGGGGATGATGTGGATGGACGAACGGGTTCTTTGATAAACAGTTTAACCCCGTCGGCAATAGGTTGTAGTAGACCATAGGGTCCTACTACATTAGGTCCTTTTCGTAGCTGCATGTATCCTAATACTTTTCGCTCAAGTAAGGTCAAAAATGCCACGGCCAATAGGACGGGAACAATATAGGCGAGCGGGTTAATCAGGTGGGTTATTAAGGTGCTAAGCATGAACTGGGGAGAGGATTTGAACCTCTGGTTTTAAGGGCTTAGGCCTTACGCAATTTACCATGCTCTGCCACCCCAGTATGCCCTTATCTTGAGCGGCAGGGGTTTTGGCCCTCCCTTATTTAATTTATTTGTTTTCATGAATTAGGGGTGGGGCATGCGTCAAGTATAGGCCCCTCTTTTCCGATCCTTTCGTACTGGGAAAAGTAGCGTTACAGATAGAAACTGACCTGGATTGCTCCGGTCTGAACTCAGATCACGTAGGACTTTAATCGTTGAACAAACGAACCCTTAATAGCGGCTGCACCACCAGGATGTCCTGATCCAACATCGAGGTCGTAAACCCCCTCGTCGATATGGGCTCTGGGAGAGGATTGCGCTGTTATCCCTAGGGTAACTTGGTCCGTTGATCGGCTTTTTAGCCGGATCATTATTGGTCAGATGTTCTGCGGCTTAAAGATGTCTCTTTTGGCTTTAGGGGTTTTGGCCCAATCCACTCGGAGGCTTGCTTTTCCTCCGCGGTCGCCCCAACCGAAGGTAAAACTTCATGGTCACTAAGTTCTTACTTTCTATAAAGTTGCTTGACGTGGCTGAATTTTGTACCTTAAGCTCCAAAGGGTCTTCTCGTCTTGTAGTTCTATACCCGCTTCTGCACGGATAGATCAATTTCACTGACTGGAGGGGGGAGACAGTTAAGCCCTCGTCTAGCCATTCATACAGGTCTCTATTTAAAAGACAAGTGATTGCGCTACCTTTGCACGGTCAATATACCGCGGCCGTTGAACCCGTAGTCACTGGGCAGGCTGGACCTCCTATACTTAAAGTTGCAGGAGGCGATGTTTTTGGTAAACAGGCGAGGCTTGTGTTTGCCGAGTTCCTTCCCTCTCTTTTAGTCTTTCCCTTGTAATGCCACTCCAGTGTGGGGTTAACGATCAGTTAGATGTGAGTTCTTCTTGAGGTTTCTATTATTCACAATGCCCTCTTTGGTTGGGCTCGTTAAATTCCAGTGGTTGGTCCGATCTGGTCTACACTTGTGGCGGGAGAAGATCAAGTCTTCTTGTTACTCATTTTAGCATAGTCTCACCCATGTGGGCATGGGTTGGCCTAATACAATTAGGGGAGTAAGATTCCTTATCGGGATAATAAACTTCCTTCTGTCCGAGCTTTAACGCTTTCTGTTTAGATGGCTGCTTTCAGGCCCACTAGAACAGTATATTTTATTCATTATGATCTTTATCCTCCTGTAAAGGTTGTATCCTTTGTTAAAGGGGCTGTACCCCCTTCAACTAACTCTCGCATGTTTCCATAATGTCTTGGCGATGTGTTTCTTGATTAAGGGTGTGCGAGGCTGAACTTCTATTCATTTCTTAGGCAACCAGCTATCACCAGGTTCGGTAGGTCTGTCACTTCTACCCGGAGCTCTTCCCACTCTTTTGCCACAGAGACGGGTTAGCCCTAAAGTACTTAGGCTGTCTCGGGGTAGCTCACCTGGTTTCGGGGTATCAAACTAAAGATCTCTTTGCTTGAGGGTACTGGCTAAATCATGATGCAAAAGGTACAAGGTTTAGTCTTTGTTTTTTAGCGCTTATATGGGTTGTTTCACTTCTCTTTCAGCTTTCCCTTGCGGTACTTTTTCTATTGCTTCAGGTGAACCTTTTCTGTCTCCCATACTCAGGTAAAAAAATGGTTTAGTTTGTAGGGTTAGGTCTTGTTTTGTTATAGATATTGTTGAATTATACTGGTGATTAAGCTAGCTGGTTGGCTCAGGGTGACCCAATTTGCATGGATGTCTTCTCGGTGTAAGTGAGATGCTTAACTAGCTCAGCCACACCCTGAATTTTATCCAAGTGCACCTTCCGGTACACTTACCATGTTACGACTTGCCTCCCCTTGTCAGAGCTTTGGTGTTAGTTAACTTTACTGCATTTCGATAGGGGAGAGTGACGGGCGGTGTGTACGCGTCTCAGAGCCGGGTTCAAAAGGACACGCTGCTTCCTCTTTACTACTAAATCCTCCTTCAAGCACTATTTCATGTTGCATATCCGTAGTGTTCTATAATAGAAAATGTAGCCCATTTCTTCCCGCTTCGTACGCTACACCTCGACCTGACGTTCTGGGTTGTGCCCATTTTGCTTACTTTTATTGCCTTCACAGGGTAAGCTGACGACGGCGGTATATAGGCTGGGATGGCTAGAAGCGGTGAGGTTGAACGGGGGTTATCGGTTTTAGAACAGGCTCCTCTAGGGGGGTCTGAGGCACCGTCAGGTCCTTTGGGTTTCAAGCTAATGCTCGTAGTACCCGGGCGGACGCCTGATTGTAGTTGGACGTCTGGGTTTATGACTGAGCATAGTGGGGTATCTAATCCCAGTTTGTTTCTCAGTTTTCGTGGGGTCAGGTGGGCGTTCTTAAAGTTACTTTCGTATATTGGGCTTCGGACTCCTAGAAGCGTATGACAGCCAAAGGGCCATTCGACTTTATTATTTCACTATCCTTAACCACCCTTTACGCCGTTGTACTATCAACTAGGGCCTCTCGTTTAACCGCGGTGGCTGGCACGAGTTTTACCGGCCCTCTTAGCTCTGACTGAGTCAAGTTTTCACTTATGGCTTAATATTTATCACTGCTGAATTCCCTTGGGGGTGTGGCTCGGCCTGGCGTCTTGGGCTAAAGATTTGTGCCTGATGCCTGCTCCTCGTCCCCGGGCAGGGGATTAAGGGCTTACTCACAGGGCTGCGGAGACTTGCATGTGTAAGTTGGGCTAGAGCTGATAGTAAGGTCGGGACCATGCCTTTGTGCATGCGGAGCTTCTCAGGGCCCATCTTAACATCTTCAGTGTTATGCTTTGTATTAAGCTACGCTAGC